TATGTAGTATAACACTATACTATACAGTAATAAAAAAATTGCAGTCTTCTTTTTTATGTTTAAGAATAAAATCAGCAATTCTATAAGGTTGAATAAAAATTTCCATCAAAACTCCTTTGATATAATTGCTATGCTTAGTGTGTGACTCGTTGGTTTAGGATTCGATTAGATTAAGATAAACAAAAAAGAAAAAAGAACTTACCTATAACAGCAACTAATAACTATAGCATTAATAAATAACCTAAGCAACTCATTGCTTCGCATTATCTGGATCAAAAAAAATCAGTCAAGATATGATAGATTGATCATATCATTGTAGCAACTGAATTTTTTTTACAAAAAAAAAGAATAAAGAAATATGATTATAAGTTATGAAAGGTAATCGAAAAGTATGCGGATAAATGGAAGGATGAAAGAAAGAGAGAAAAAATTGAATATTAATGATATATAATTCCAATTTGGAAAGTCTATGAGGTCACTGTAAGAAAAGCAATGTAATAAAGCATCAATACAGATTCATTCATAATAATTAGATAAATCTGTTCCGAAAACAAAAAAAAATTAAGAGCCTTGAGCCAATAAAAACTGAGAAAATTGACTCAAAAACAAATTAAAAAATGAAATTACAAATTTCATATAAGAGCTCCATTGTAGAATTCGGGCCTAATGATTAATCAAGAAGCGATGGGAACGACGGAACCCATGAATATAGAGGATTCTATTGAAAAACAAATCTTAGTAATTCATTGGACAGGATGGCGGAATAAACCAGAAACTTTATTATCTATTCTGATTTTTATTCTGAGACCTCGTGGGATAAACATCAAACTTAAATAGATATTGAACGAGTAAATATTCGCCGGCGAAAAATTAGTTTTTTTTATTTGAAAAAAAAACTAATAAAATACGAAAAAAAAATTAAAAAGATAAAAGAAAATAAGGATTTGTTAGAATATTCTAACTCTAACAAAAACGACATTCGAGATGAGGATATTACGTTATTAAAAAAAAAATAGAATTCATCTTGGATTCGATTTCGAAAAAGACATAGACAAATTTAGAAGAGATCAGATGAAATTTCAAAAAATACCATGATTAATAGAATTAATCATTAACTACATCTATATCTTAATACAAGCTTTTTTAGTCCTTTTATTCGCGAGGAGCTGGATGAGAAGAAACTCTCACGTTCAGTTCTGTAGTAGAGATGGAATAGAAAAAACCCATCAACTATAACCCAAAAAGAACCAGATTTCGTAAACAACATCGAGGAAGACTAAAAGGAATATCTTCTCGTGGGAATCGTATTTGTTTTGGCAGATATGCTCTTCAAACACTTGAACCCGCTTGGATCACATCTAGACAAATAGAAGCAGGGCGACGAGCAATGACACGAAATGTACGACGTGGTGGAAAAATTTGGGTACGTATATTTCCAGACAAACCAGTTACAGTAAGACCTGCGGAAACGCGTATGGGTTCTGGGAAAGGATCCCCTGAGTATTGGGTAGCTGTGGTTAAACCAGGTAAAATCCTTTATGAAATGGGTGGTGTACCCGAAAATATAGCCAGAAAAGCTATTTCAATAGCGGCATCAAAAATGCCTATAAAAACCCAATTCATTATTTCTGAATAGGAATATAGAATGAAAAAGCTAACTAACATTTAAGGATAAAAAGATTATAAGTTTTCTTTTTTTGACAAACAATATTTTTTTACTTCGTCCTTTGCATTAAAAGAAGAGATAAAAAAAAAATGATATGATTCAACCACAAACCTATTTGAATGTAGCAGACAACAGCGGGGCTCGAGAATTGATGTGTATTCGAATAATAGGAGCTAGTAATCGCCGATATGCTCATATTGGTGACGTTATTGTTGCTGTAATCAAGGAAGCAATACCAAATACTCCTCTAGAAAGATCAGAAGTGATTAGAGCTGTAATTGTACGTACTTGTAAAGAACTCAAACGTAACAATGGGACGATAATACGATATGATGACAATGCCGCAGTTGTCATTGATCAAGAAGGAAATCCAAAAGGAACTCGAGTTTTTGGGGCGATCCCACGGGAATTGAGACAATTAAACTTTACTAAAATAGTTTCATTAGCTCCTGAGGTATTATAAGATGTAAATATCGATAGTTAGTATAGGATTAAAAAAAATGGTATTGAAATAAAATTAATTAATAGATTGTGTATCACGCATATACCCTTAATAATAAAATATTAAGAATTTAATTCATATATTAATATATAATTCGTCTATATCTATATATAAATAAAAGAAAAAGAACATGTTGATTATATCAAAATTATAGAACAATAAGGAATTTTAACTTATCATGGGGAAAGACACTATTGCTGATATAATAACCTCTATACGAAATGCTGACATGAATAGAAAAGGAACGGTTCGGATAGGATCGACTAACATCACCGAAAGCATTGTTAAAATCCTTTTACGAGAGGGTTTTATCGAAAACGTAAGGAAACATCGCGAAAACAACCAATATTTTTTGATTTTAACCCTAAGACACAGACGAAATAAGCAAGAATCCTATAAAACGATTTTAAATTTAAAGAGAATAAGTCGACCGGGTCTACGAATCTATTCTAACTCTCAACGAATTCCACGAATTTTAGGCGGAATAGGAATTGTAATCCTTTCGACTTCTCAAGGTATAATGACAGACCGAGAAGCTCGACTAAAAAGAATCGGCGGAGAAATTTTGTGTTATATATGGTAATCCTTCTAATATAAAAATTGGATATCCGGAACTTACGATTTGTGAAAAAAAGGGGGATTGTGTAATACCACCCCTGCTCAAAAAAGTTTCGGATGTTTTACTTCGAATAAAATTAAAGAAAAAAATGAATTAATGAAAGTTTTCTTTCTGACTAACTTTCAAACGGCATGGTTCGATTTTTTGAGATACTAAAGATTTTTTTGATTTTAGGTCATGCTTCTGAAAGGATTCGACATATTTTTGTATAGGTATACCCATAGGAGAAAAAAATAAAATTTTGAGTAAGTTCTTAGGTATAAGTTAATCAGGGGACAGCCATTTTCTAGACTCCATAACAAGGATTCAAATGAGTAAGTGGTTTTTTCAATTTCAACATTCCTTTTACGAAGATACAATTCAAGATTCAAAAATATCAAGAAACCTTTTTTTCGTCCACCAATAAATATATTCACAGAATTAAGGAATAACAACTATGAAAATAAGGGCTTCCGTTCGTAAAATTTGTGAAAAGTGTCGACTAATCCGTAGGAGGGGACGAATTATAGTAATTTGTTCCAACCCGAGGCATAAACAAAGACAAGGATAATCTTACTAAAGGAACTAAAGTAAAGGAAAAGGCACTTCCAAGGAGCTGGCAAAAAAAAAAAGGTCTGTTTTGACATGAAATGGATATATCCATATATTTCTTGTGAAATGAAAAAATATGGCAAAACCTATATTAAGAATTGGTTCACGTAAAAATACACGTAGTGGTTCACGTAAAAATGTACGTAGAATACCAAAGGGAGTTATTCATGTTCAAGCAAGTTTCAACAATACCATTGTGACCGTTACAGATGTACGGGGTCGGGTGATTTCGTGGTCCTCCGCAGGTACTTGTGGATTCCGGGGTACAAGAAGAGGAACACCTTTTGCTGCCCAAACCGCAGCAGGAAATGCTATTCGAGCAGTAGTGGATCAAGGTATGCAACGAGCTGAAGTAAGGATAAAAGGCCCTGGACTCGGAAGAGATGCAGCATTACGAGCTATTCGTAGAAGCGGTATACTTTTAAGTTTCGTACGAGATGTAACCCCTATGCCACATAATGGTTGTAGACCCCCTAAAAAAAGACGTGTATAGAACTAAATAAAGGCTGAACGGGTTTCAAGAGAAATAAACGATTCAATGATCTGATCAAATAAAATTACTATGGTTCGAGAGAAAGTCAAAGTATCTACTCGGACACTACAGTGGAAGTGTGTTGAATCAAGAAGAGACAGTAAGCGTCTTTATTATGGACGCTTTATTCTGTCTCCACTTATGAAAGGTCAAGCCGACACAATAGGCATTGCGATGCGAAGAGCTTTACTTGGCGAAATAGAAGGAACATGTATTACACGTGCAAAATCTGAGAACATACCACATGACTATTCTAACATAGTAGGTATTCAAGAATCAGTACATGAAATTTTAATGAATTTGAACGAGATTGTATTAAGAAGTAATCTATATGGAACGCGCAACGCGCTTATTTGTGTCCAAGGTCCTGGATATATAACTGCTCGAGACATAATTTTACCGCCCTCTGTGGAAATCATTGATAATACACAGCATATAGCTACCTTAACGGAACCAATAGATTTGTGTATTGGATTAAAAATCGAGAGGAATCGCGGATATAGTCTAAAAATGTCAAATAACTTTGAAGACAGAAGTTATCCTATAGATGCTGTATTCATGCCTGTTCAAAACGCGAATCATAGTATTCATTCTTATGGGAATGGGAATGAAAAACAAGAGATTCTTTTTCTAGAAATATGGACAAATGGAAGTTTAACTCCTAAAGAAGCACTTCATGAAGCCTCCCGGAATTTGATTAATTTATTTATTCCTTTTCTACATGTAGAAGAAGAAACGTTCTATTTAGAGAACAATCAACATCAAGTTACTTTACCCTTTTTTCCTTTTCATAATAGATTAGTTAACCTAAGAAAAAAAAAAAAAGAACTAGCCTTTCAATATATTTTTATTGACCAATTAGAATTGCCTCCCAGAATCTACAATTGTCTCAAAAAGTCCAATATACATACATTATTGGACCTTTTGAATAACAGTCAAGAAGACCTTATCAAAATTGAACATTTTCACGTAGAAGATGTAAAAAAGATATTAGACATTCTAGAAAAAAAATAGAAAAAGCATTTCAAAAAAAAATTTACTAAAAAGTCAATTTGAAATTGAAATAGATTTTAAACCTTCAACGTAATTT